AATTGATCGACGATTTAGAACAACAAGAGGGGGAAAACGAAGAAAACGTGGCAGAGGATCATGAGATTCGGTCAAGAAAAGCCAAACGTGTAGTGATCTTTACTGATAACCAGCAAGATACTATTGATACGACTATCAAAAATACTAATAACCCCGATCAATCAGATGAAGTGGCTTTGATACGTTATTCGCAACAATCCGATTTTCGTCGAGACATAATCAAAGGATCCATGCGTGCTCAAAGACGTAAAACAATTATTTGGGAACTCTTTCAAGCAAATGTGCATTCTCCTCTTTTTTTCGACAGAATAGAGAAATCTCTTTCTTTTGATATATCCGGATTGATGAAATTCATTTTTAAAAACAAAAAACCAAGAGAATTAATAATTTCGGATTATACGGAGGAAAAGACAAAGGAAAATGAGAAAAAAAAAGAGGAAGAAAAAAGAGAGGAGAAAGAACGAATCGAAATAGCGGAAGCCTGGGATAGCATTCTATTCGCTCAATTAATAAGGGGTTCCCTATTAGTAACTCAATCTTTTCTTAGAAAATATAGTCTATTACCTTCATTGATAATAACGAAAAATATAGTTCGTATGTTATTATTTCAATTTCCTGAGTGGTCTGAGGATCTAAAGGATTGGAATAGAGAAATGCATATTAAATGTACCTATAATGGAGTTCAATTATCGGAAACAGAATTTCCAAAGAACTGGTTGACAGACGGTATTCAAATAAAGATTCTGTTTCCCTTTTGCCTTCAACCTTGGCACAGATCGAAGATAGGATTCCTTCCGAATCAGAAAGAGATGTTGAAAAAGAAAGGACAAAAAAACGATTTTTGTTTTTTAACAGTATGGGGGATGGAAACTGAATCTCCTTTTGGTTCTCCCCGAAAACGACGTTCATTTTTTGAACCTATTTTAAAAGAACTCAAAAAAAAAATTATAAAATTGCAAAAAAAGTCTTTTCTAGTTATACAGTTTTTAAAAGAAAAAACCAAAATTTTTCGAAATGTCTCACAAGAAAGAAAAAAATGGGTCACCAAAAACATTCTATTTTTAAAAGAAATAATAAAAAAACTTTTCAAAAAAAACTCAATTCTATTATTTGGATTAAGAGAAATATCGGAATTGAGTGAAATTAAAAAAGAAAAAGATTCGACAATCAATAATAGGATGATTCAAGAATCGCCCATTCCAATTCGATTTATGGATTTGACAGATTATTCATTGACAGAAAAAAAAATGAGGGATCTGTCTGATAGAACAAAAACAATGAGAAATCAAATAGAAAAAATTACAAAAGATAAGAAGAAGAATTTTTTAATTCCGGAAAGAAATATTAGTTGGAATAAAATAAGTTCTCTCACTAAACTAATAACATCAATAAAAAGCAATTGGCAGAAATTAAAAAGACAAAATATTCGATTAATCCGTAAATCATATTATATTCTAATATTTTTAATTGAAAGGATATATATAGATATTGTTCTATGTATCATTAATATTCCCAGGATGAATACACAACTTGCTTTTGAATTATCAAGAAAACTCATTGATAAATATATTTATAACAATGAAACAAATAAAGAAACAATTGATAAAACAAATAAAAATACAATTCGTTTTATTTTAACTCTAAAAAATGGGTTTTCTGATATTAGTAATACAAATTCAAAGATTTTTTGTGACCTCTCCTCCTTATCCCAAGCATATGTCTTTTACAAATTATACCAAACAAAAGTTATTAAGTTATATCAACTAAGATATGTTCTTAAATATCACGAAACATCTCTTTTTCTTAAGAATGAGATAAAGAATTCTTTTAAAACACAAGGACTATTTCATTCTGAATTAAAACAGAAGAATTCGGGAATAGATCAATGGAAAAATTGGTTACGGAGTCATTATCAATACGATTTATCTTCTATTAGATGGTATCGATTAGTACCGCTAAAATGGAGAAATAGAATCACTCAACGACGTATGAATCAAAATCCAAGATTAAACAAAACTTATTTGGCGGAAAAAGAACGATTAATTCATTACAAAAAATTGAATGAATTTGATTCAAATTCATTAACGAATCAAAAATATAACTTTAAAAAATGCTATGGATATGACCTTTTCTCTTATAAATTTCTTAATTATAAAGATCAGAAAGATTTATATATTTATTTATCACCATTATGTGTAAATAAAAAAGAAGGGATTCCTTCTAATTACCATATAGATAAACAAAAATTATTTCATATACCGGGAAGTATGATCCCTATCCCTAATTATCTAGGAGAAAATGATATTCTGAATCTTGAAAAATTTCCAGATAGAAAATTTTTTGATTGGAGAATTTTCCCTTTTTATCTTAGAAATAAAGTAGATATTGAGTCTTGGATCGATATCACTACCGATAGTAAAAAAAATACTAACAATGGAGTTAACAATTATCAACTAATTGATAAAAAAGGCCTTTTTTATCTTTCAATTTCGAAAGATCACGAAATCAATCCATCCAACCAAAAAAAAAACCTTTTTGATTGGATGGGAATGAATGAAGAAATACTAAGTCGTCCCATATCAAATATGAAACTTTGGTTCTTCCCAGAATTTGTACTACTTTTTAATACATATAAAATGAAACCGTGGATTATACCAATCAAATTACTTCTTTTCAATTTTAATAGAAATGAAAATTTTAGTGAAAATAAAAACATCACTAAAAAGAAAAAGGGAGATCCTCTTCTATTATCGAATGATAAAAAATCTATTGAATTAGAAAATCGAAATCACGGAGAAAAAGAATCTACAGGCCAAGGGAATCTTGAATCAGATGCACAAAACCAAGGGAATCTTGGATCAGTTCTCTCAAACCAAGAAAAAGATGAAGATTATGCGGGCCGAAATAGGGATATAAGAAAACGTCGAAAGAAAAAGCAATACAAGAGTAACACGGAAGTAGAGCTTGATTTCTTCCTAAAAAGATATTTACGTTTTCAATTAAGATGGGATGATTCTTTCAATCAAAAAATAATCAATAATATCAAAGTCTATTGTCTCCTACTTAGACTGATAAATCCAAGAGAAATTGCTATATCCTCGATTCAAAGGGGAGAGATGAGTTTAGATATTCTGATGATTCAAAAGGATTTAACTCTTACCGAATTGATAAAAAAAGGAATATTAATTATTGAACCAGTTCGTTTGTCGATAAAAAATGATGGGCAATTTATTATGTATCAAACTATAAATATTTCATTAGTTCATAAGAATAAGTCCCTAACTAATCAAAGATACCGAGAAAGAAAGTATGTTGATAAGAACCCTTTTGAGAAATCCATTACAAGACATCAAAGAATGATTGAAAATCGAAACAAAAATCATTATGATTTGTTTGTTCCTGAAACATTTTTATCCACTAAAGGGCGTAGAGAATTAAGAATTCGAATTTGTTGCAATTCACGGACTCGAAATGTTATGTGCAATAACGTCAAAAACAAAAAATGGGGTAAAATCTTGTATAAAAGTAAACGTTTTAATAAAGATAAAAAGAAAATAATTAAATTAAAATTCTTTCTTTGGCCTAATTATCGATTAGAAGATTTAGCTTGTATGAATCGATATTGGTTTGATACCAATAATGGAAGCCATCTCAGTATGGTAAGGATACATATGTATCCACGATTGGAAATTCGTTAATGATATGTCTTTCCATTATCTCACAGACTACCATATTGGATATATCAAAGAAAAAGATGCACACATTCCATTCTGATCCATGAATACTAATAGAATGGATGTCTCAATATCCATTAGATTTATAAATGAATCGAAAAATTCTTCTTTTTTTTTTTTTTATTATTAAAATAAAAAAAGAGGATAGAAGATTTCGTTTTATGATAAAAAATTTATGATAAAAAATTCATTCATTTCAGGTATTTCACAAGAAGAAAAAAAAGAAAACAGGGGGTCTGTTGAATTTCAAATAGTTAGTTTCACCAATAAGATACGAAGACTTACTTCCCATTTGGAATTGCACAGAAAAGACTATTTATCTCAAAGAGGTCTACGGAAAATCCTGGGAAAACGCCAACGACTGTTATCTTATTTTTCAAAGAAAAATAGAGTCCGTTATAAAGAATTAATTAGTCAACTGGATATTCGGGAATCCAAAAATCGTTAAATTAAATTAAAGAAGTAACTTGAATTATTTGATTTATTAGATCTTGAATCTTAAATTTTGATGAACTTCTTTTTGTTTTCAGCAATTCATGAAAGAATGAATCGAGGAATAACCTATGAATGGAACAACTACAAGAAAAGACCTCATGATGGTCAATATGGGACCTCACCACCCATCAATGCATGGTGTTCTTCGGCTCGTCCTTACTCTAGACGGTGAAGATGTTGTTGATTGTGAGCCAATATTGGGTTATTTACACAGAGGGATGGAAAAAATTGCGGAAAACCGAACAGTTATACAATATCTTCCTTATGTAACACGTTGGGACTATTTAGCTACTATGTTCACAGAGGCAATAACTGTAAATGGGCCAGAACAGTTGGGAAATATTCAAGTACCTAAAAGAGCCAGTTATATCAGAGTAATTATGTTAGAGTTGAGTCGTATAGCTTCTCATCTATTATGGCTTGGCCCTTTTATGGCAGATATTGGTGCACAGACTCCTTTTTTCTATATTTTCAGAGAAAGAGAATTAGTATATGATCTATTCGAAGCTGCCACCGGTATGAGAATGATGCATAATTATTTTCGTATCGGAGGAGTCGCGGCCGATCTACCTCATGGATGGCTAGATAAGTGTTTGGATTTCTGTGATTATTTTTTAACAGCGGTTTCTGAATATCAAAACCTTATTACACGAAATCCGATTTTTTTAGAACGAGTTGAGGGAGTGGGTATTATTAGCGGAGAAGAAGCAAAAAATTGGGGTTTATCAGGACCAATGCTACGAGCTTCCGGAATACAATGGGATCTTCGTAAAGTTGATCATTATGAATGTTACGACGAATTTGATTGGGAAATCCAGTGGCAAAAAGAGGGGGATTCATTAGCTCGTTATTTAGTCCGAATCAGTGAAATGACAGAATCTATAAAAATTATTCAACAGGCTCTAGAAGGAATTCCGGGCGGTCCCTATGAGAATTTAGAAATCCGATGCTTTGATAGAGAAAAGGATCCAGAATGGAATGATTTTGAATATCGATTCATTAGTAAAAAACCGTCTCCCACTTTTGAATTGCCGAAGCAAGAACTTTATGTAAGAGTTGAAGCCCCAAAAGGGGAATTGGGAATTTTTTTAATAGGAGATCAGAGCGGTTTTCCGTGGAGATGGAAAATTCGACCACCTGGCTTTATCAATTTGCAAATTCTTCCCCAGTTAGTTAAAAGAATGAAATTGGCTGATATTATGACGATACTAGGTAGCATAGATATCATTATGGGAGAAGTTGATCGTTGAAATGATAATTGATACAACAGAAGTACAAGATATCAATTCTTTTTCCAGATTGGAATTCTTAAACGAGATCTATGGAATCCTATGGATGCTTGTACCTATTTTTACTCTTGTATTGGGAATCACAATAGGAGTACTCGTCATTGTGTGGTTAGAAAGAGAAATATCTGCAGGAATACAACAACGTATTGGGCCTGAATACGCCGGCCCTTTGGGAATTCTTCAAGCTTTAGCCGATGGAACAAAACTCATTTTCAAAGAGAATCTTCTTCCGTCTAGAGGAGATACTCGTTTATTCAGTATAGGACCATCTATAGCAGTTATATCCATTTTACTAAGTTATTTAGTAATTCCTTTTAGCTATCACCTTGTTTTATCTGATCTCAATATCGGGGTTTTTTTATGGATTGCCATTTCAAGTATTGCTCCCGTTGGACTTCTTATGTCAGGATATGGATCAAATAATAAATATTCCTTTTTAGGTGGTCTACGAGCTGCTGCTCAATCGATTAGTTATGAAATACCATTAACTCTTTGTGTGTTATCAATATCTCTACGTGCGATTCGTTTAAACATAAACTTTTTTTATTCTGTTATTTTTAGTAAATAAGTTGAATAGATATCTTCATTTTTTATTCATCATTCAAGCCGATGAACTAAATCCGATAGTTATATGAGTGAAAGAAAACAGCTTCTAAATTAGCTGTAAAAAGATTGAGTCTCATTTCCTATGTACAAGAATTAAAAGAAAGGAAATATAAGCAAGACCTTTACCCAAGATTGAGGGATTAGTTATCCCGTCTTGAAGCGGGCTCAAAAGATCAACCGTGTAGAGTTTTCATTATCGTTTCTATGTATTACCATAACGCGTGATTGAACAAAAATGAGTGGATGGTTAGGAACACAAAAATACATAAAGGATTAGTAATGGAGATTCTTTAGGTAAATTATCCAAAAGGATATATTTTTGCATAAAAAAAAAGAATCCTAATTGGGGCTTTAAGTTAGTAGAAATGATCAAGTAGTACTCCCCACGATTCCGATCCAGAGTATGCTCCTATCCACAGATTCAAAAAATGACTATCAGGAACGAAATAATCCTTTTTTTAAGTCCCCTCTTTAAGAAAGAAGAATAGGAACGAAAAAATAAAAAGATCTTTTTATTCTTTCATATATTCATAAAAATCGTGTGTCATGATAGATGAACTACTTTAGAATTTTATTTTTCATAACCGAAAAAAGATAGGTTGAAATATCTCTTGTAGTTTTACAAGGAGTATTTTATTGAAAGATTAAGTTATTACTCAATAAACAATAAATTGAAATTATTAAAGGACGAGATCAATTCAGAAGTCTTTTGTTAGTTATTATTATAGCAGACAGAATTCCATTGGTCTAATTCGGGACCTTCGAAAGGTTTTGCTCTATTTTATCTATATATATTTATACTACAAACATATCAACATAAAAAATATCGAACCGGTCCTTAGATTTATTGGTGGCCTTGGAGGAGCCGTATGAGGTGAAAATCTCATGTACGGTTCTGTAATAGCGATAGGAACAGTGATGTTCCCAACGACTATGATTATCTAATAGTTTAAGTACAGTTGATATAGTTGAGGCCCAGTCAAAATATGGTTTTTGGGGGTGGAATTTGTGGCGTCAACCTATAGGGTTTATCGTTTTTCTAATTTCTTCCCTAGCAGAATGTGAGAGATTACCTTTTGATTTACCAGAAGCAGAAGAAGAATTAGTAGCGGGTTATCAAACGGAGTATTCAGGTATCAAATTTGGTTTATTTTACGTTGCTTCCTATTTAAATCTATTAGTTTCTTCGTTATTTGTAACAGTTCTTTATTTGGGCGGTTGGAACATCTCGATTCCCTACATATTCGTTCCTGAGCTATTTGAAATAATTAAAGTGGGTACAGTCTTTGGAACGACAATTGGTATTTTTATTACATTAGCCAAAACCTATTTGTTTTTGTTCATTTCTATCACAACAAGATGGACTTTACCTAGACTAAGAATGGACCAATTATTAAATCTTGGATGGAAATTTCTTTTACCTATTTCTCTCGGTAATCTATTATTAACAACTTCTTCCCAACTCTTTTCACTGTAAAGGAAATAAGGAATACGATATTCTCTATTTACGACTTTTCTCAAACAAGAGAAAGAAACAAACATCAAATTATTCATAGATCTTTACGATATGTTCCCTATTGTAACTGGGTTCATGAATTATGGTCAACAAACAGTACGAGCTGCAAGGTACATTGGTCAGGGGTTCATGATTACCTTATCCCACGCAAATCGTTTACCTGTAACTATTCAATATCCATATGAAAAATTAATTACATCGGAGCGTTTCCGCGGACGAATCCATTTTGAATTTGATAAATGTATTGCTTGTGAAGTATGTGTTCGTGTATGTCCTATAGATCTACCTGTTGTAGATTGGAAATTGGAAACTCGTATTCGAAAGAAACGATTGCTTAATTACAGTATTGATTTCGGAATTTGTATCTTTTGTGGTAACTGCGTTGAGTATTGTCCAACAAATTGCTTATCAATGACTGAAGAATATGAGCTTTCTACTTATGATCGTCACGAATTGAATTATAATCAAATTGCTTTAGGTCGTTTACCAATATCAGTAATTGACGATTATACAATTCGAACAATTTTGAATTCGCCTCAAAGAAAATAAAAACGGAAAAATCCTTTTGTTAAAGAGTAATTTCGAATTATTAAGGTTAAATTTGCTCTAAAGTAAGGAATGAGTTCTTTATTTTTTTCTTGCTTGGCCAATAACTATGGATTCCAATCTACTCTTGATTGGTTGGTGAGAAGTGCGATTTTATTTAATTTAGATTGAAAATTAGATTGAAAATCGTATACGTAATAATAATTAATATACGCCGAAATACATAATTTCAAATCTTTCGAATAAAGAGAAAAATGATATTGGTCCACTAATTGTACCTACATCAATTTTAACCTATTAGATTCGAATTTAATTCAATTAGATTAGGAATAAATCATAAAAAATTTCCCGGTCGGGTCAATAAAATCATGAAAGACATTTCGATTTTTTTATATTTTACATAAAATGGATTTGCCTGGACCAATACATGATTTTCTTTTAGTTTTTCTGGGATCAGTTCTTATATTAGGGGGTCTGGGAGTGGTATTACTTACCAATACAATTTATTCGGCCTTTTCGTTGGGATTGGTTCTTGTTTGTATATCCTTATTTTATATTTTAGCAAACTCCCATTTTGTAGCGGCTGCACAGCTCCTTATTTATGTAGGAGCTATAAATGTTTTAATCCTATTTGCTGTTATGTTCATGAATAGTTCAGAATATTCCAAAGATTTGAATCTTTGGACTGTTGGGAATGGGATTACTTCATTAGTTTGTACAAGTATTTTTGTTTCACTAATTACTACTATTCTAGATACATCTTGGTACGCGATTATTTGGACGACAAAATCAAACCAGATTCTAGAGCAAGATTTGATAGGTAATAGTCAACAAATTGGAATTCATTTATCAACTGATTTTTTTCTTCCATTTGAACTCATTTCGCTAATTCTTTTAGTTGCTTTAATAGGTGCAATTGCTGTTGCTCGTCAATGATAAATCTTTATCACTATTAACATAACAGCAATCCACATTCAACTTTGTTCTGTGTTATCAAATCCATTTCTCTTCAATTCTATTTCGATTTGAAGACTCTTCATGGATAAATCCTTTGTTTTGGACTTGTTATATTATAGGCAATCGAATCTGTTGAATTCTTGTTCATATTAAAAAATGAATCCAAATTAATAAGGAGTTGGTCAATGATACTCGAACATGTACTTGTTTTGAGTGCCTATTTATTTTCTATGGGTATCTATGGATTGATCACGAGTCGAAATATGGTTAGGGCACTTATGTGTCTTGAACTTATACTGAATGCGGTTAATATTAATTTCGTAACATTTTCGGATTTTTTTGATAGTCGGCAGTTAAAAGGGGATATTTTCTCAATTTTTGTTATAGCTATTGCAGCCGCTGAAGCAGCTATTGGGTTGGCTATTGTTTCATCAATTTATCGTAACAGAAAATCAACTTGTATCAATCAATCGAATTTGTTGAATAAATAAGTAGTGTTGAATAAATAAGTAGTATTAATTATAGAAATGAAAATATTCATCAATTTAAATTAGCATGTATGATATGTAAATTTGATAAAAAGGTAAGAAATCAAAGTATCTTGGCCCAATCTCATGAATCTATTCTGAATTCGATTGATTAGAAAAATTCTGGTAAAATCATTGATTCATCTGGTGTTCAAATATATGATTCATCTACAAGTTTACTAGATCGAAGATTTATGGCATTTTCAAATTGATAGATCCAATGTCACATTCAGTAAAGATTTATGATACATGTATAGGATGTACTCAATGTGTTCGAGCCTGCCCAACAGATGTATTAGAAATGATACCTTGGGATGGATGTAAAGCTAAGCAAATTGCTTCTGCTCCAAGAACTGAGGATTGTGTCGGTTGTAAGAGATGTGAATCTGCCTGTCCAACCGATTTTTTGAGCGTTCGAGTTTATTTATGGCATGAAACAACTCGAAGCATGGGTCTAGCCTATTAAATACGTTTTAAATACGTTCCATAAAAAACCATTTAAATACATTTTGAATACAGTTGATTTTTTTTACCGACAAAAACCCGTACTCAAAAAAAATCATATTCATATATATTTTATTTTGGGCACGGGTTTTTGTTTTTTGGTCCAAGTTTAGCTTTATCTTGTCTTTACCACGAATTATTTTCCTTGGTTAACCATAATTGTAGTTTTACCAATAGTGGCAGGTTCTTTTATTTTCTTTCTTCCTCATAGAGGAAATAAGGTAATTCGAAGGTATACCATATGTATCACTTCTTTAGAGCTCCTTTTAACGACCTATACATTCTCTTATCATTTCCAATTGGACGATCCATTAACTCAATTAGCGGAGGATTATAAATGGATCAATTTTTTTGATTTTTACTGGAGATTGGGAATAGATGGACTTTCTATAGGACCTATTTTACTGACAGGATTTGTCACCACTTTAGCTACTTTAGCCGCTTGGCCAGTTACTCGGGATTCCCGATTATTCCATTTCCTGATGTTAGCAATGTACAGCGGTCAAATAGGATCATTCTCTTCTCGAGACCTTTTACTTTTTTTCATCATGTGGGAATTAGAATTAATTCCCGTTTATCTACTTCTATCTATGTGGGGGGGGAAGAAACGTCTGTATTCAGCTACAAAGTTTATTTTGTACACTGCGGTAGGTTCCATTTTTCTATTAATAGGAGTTCTGGGTATCGGTTTATATGGCTCCAATGAACCAACATTAAATTTGGAAACATTATCTAATCAATCGTATCCTGTGGCACTGGAAATAATATTCTATATTGGATTTCTTATTGCTTTTGCTGTCAAATCACCGATTATACCCTTACATACATGGTTACCAGATACCCACGGAGAGGCACATTATAGTACTTGTATGCTTCTAGCCGGAATCTTATTAAAAATGGGAGCGTATGGGTTGGTTCGGATCAATATGGAATTATTACCTCACGCTCATTCTATATTTTCTCCCTGGTTGATTATAATAGGCGCAATACAAATAATCTATGCAGCTTCAACATCTCCTGGTCAACGTAATTTAAAAAAAAGAATAGCTTATTCGTCTGTATCTCATATGGGTTTCATAATTATCGGAATTGGTTCTATAAGTGATACAGGACTCAATGGAGCCATTTTACAAATAATCTCTCACGGATTTATTGGCGCTGCTCTTTTTTTCTTAGCAGGAACGAGTTATGATAGAATACGTCTTGTTTATTTCAATGAAATGGGTGGGATGGCGATTCCCCTCCCCAAAATATTCACGATGTTCAGTATCTTATCGATGGCTTCCCTTGCATTACCGGGCATGAGTGGGTTTGTTGCAGAATTGATAGTATTTTTGGGCATAATCAACAGTCAAAAATATTTTTTAATAACAAAAATACTAATTACTTTTGTAATGGCAATTGGGATGATATTAACTCCTATTTATTCATTATCTATGTTACGCCAAATGTTCTATGGATACAAGCTATTTAATGTTCCAAACTCTTATTTTTTTGATTCTGGTCCGAGAGAGTTATTTGTTTCGATCTCTCTCCTTCTACCAATAATAGGTATTGGTATTTATCCGGATTTTGTTCTCTCACTATCAGTTGACAAGGTTGAAGCTATTATATCTAGTTATTTTTATCGATAGTTTTCCTGAATAAAAGAAAAAAGGAATTTCATTTTTTTTTTTATTGTTCGTTGAAATCTTTTTTTCTCTTAAGTTTCACTTAAGTAAAAATGAATTGGAATTGGAATCAAATAGGTTTTGTCTTTTCGAGAACCTTTTGAATCAAGTAGTGTAGTGATTCAAATGGTTCTCGACTGTTTACATGAAGTTTTCTTCATGAAATTTTGGTATCCTATATTCTATTCTTATCTTACTTATACTAATAGTAATTTTATTTTGGTTCATATAGAACAGTTTCTATAGTTATATAGGTTGTTCCTATTTGTATTCGTCTGGATCTGTAAATTGTAAATTTGAAATTGAATTCTAATTAGATGTTAATGTAAATTAAATGAACCATAACTATGTAACCCTATTCCTAATAAATTGACTCCAAAATAGCATATCCAAATGATAAGAAAGCCCAGAGAAGCCACAATTGCGCAATTTACACTTTCCCAATTTTGATTTGTTCGAGCATGTAAATAAATCGCAAATATAGTCCAAGTAATAAATGCCCAAGTTTCCTTTGGGTCCCAATTCCAATATGATCCCCAAGCCTCATTAGCCCATACTGCTCCTGAAAGAATACCTATGGTTAAAAAGAGAAATCCTAGACTAATAATACGATAACTCCAATGATCTAATTGTTGAATCAGTTGAGCCCTGTAATAATTTTTAGAAGAAAAAAAAGAAGTGTTTAGTAAAACATTACTTTTTTGATTCATATATTTGATCTTCCCAAAGGAAAACGAATCATTTAAAAAATTATTGTTTTTCTGAAAAGTCTTTATGACTTTTCGAAATGTAATGACTAAGAGAGCTACTGATAATAATGATCCACATAAAAGAGCTGCATAGCCCAATACCATCATACTTACGTGCATGATTAACCACTGTGATTGGAGAGCTGGTACTAATAATTCGGCTTGACGCATTTCAGTTAAAAGACCTGAAGTAGCAAAGCCTTGGGTAAAAATGGTACTTGGCGCGGTTATTGGACTGAAATAATTCTTATGCTTTTTTAAATACGGAACCATATGAATAATGGAGAAACTCCATGAAAGAAAAATTAATGATTCATATAAATTACTTAATGGGAAATGTCCCGAATAAATCCAACGAGTGACTAATAATCCTGTTATAGAGAAAAAAGTAGCTATTATGCCTTTTTCTGACGAATCATATAGTCCTAGGATTTCATCGACTGATAAAGTTATTAAAGAAATTGTAATTACAATCGAAACGATCGAAAAAGATATATGAGTTAATATATGTTCTAAAGTAGAAAAAATCATCAAAATTCTTAAAAAAGTGGGTACAAAAACCAATTAATTGTACAAAATTCAAATTCGGAATTCAATTCATTATAGGACTTATTGTATCTCTTTTACAAGATGCCATGCCGCCACTCGGATTCGAACCGAGATGCTCTAGCACTGCTTCCTAAGAGCAGCGTGTCTACCGATTTCACCATAGCGGCGTATTTGAAATAATAACCAATTTTGATCGAATCGTCGAGATTGAAGGATTCAATTCAATCCAATATCTTTTTTATTTTAATTGAATTAAAGAATTCAAATTAAGTTGAAATTGATGAGAAAAATTCGTTTCCTTTTGAAAGGTTTCAGTTTCACTAATAAATATTTATTTTTTTATCCTTATATTTTCTTATTCTTTTCTTAATTTATTTTTTTGAATTTGAAAATTCAAATTGAAGGTGTTTCAACTGAGTGGGTTTTCTTAGTTTATGCTCTTCGAAGATTGAAAATTGATATTTTGTAAATAAAAATAATTTGTAAATAAAAATAAATAGTTATGACTTCAATCTAAGGATGTAACTCAAAAAAAAGTTCTTTCTCTTTTTTCATTTTTTTTTTTTTTTTTTACTAATACAAATTCAACTAATCTAATTTCATTGATTTCTCATTTATTTTATGAATTTTAAACAAAAAAAGTATTTTGTTGGATCACATCACAGCTTATCGCGAGATCGAAGGAATTATGTAAATATTTGTAGAACTTTGTATTAACTATTAGGTTGTTGTTTTGTTTTTCCTGTAGAAAATTTCATTTAGGATTTATCAAACTAATTATATATTGGTTTTAACATCTTGTTGGTTTTCACATCTTGTCTAAAAAAAGTCTTGATTTTATATTTATGATAATTGCTACTAACCTACTTTACCTAAAAAAATTCTTTTGAATAATTAATAATTTAATTAGAAAGATTGATCAATCTTCCGTTACAAACATAGGATCCAGTTTGGATTACTCCAAATTCACATATTATTCATATATTCACATATTATTCATATTCATATATGAATAATAAATACTCACCTAAAAATTCGAATACCGAACTAAATGAAAAGAAAGGGACTCTAGAGTTGAAAGAAAGGGATAGATATTATATAGTAATTCAAAAAAGAATATATTGATTCAGAAAGTTGCAAAACAAGTTTGAATTTTAGACTTAATCAATTAATTTCATAATTTCAACAACCCTTTGATTTTTCCTAAAAATCTTATATTTTCTTTTATATAGTCTAAATAGAGTCTAAATACTCAAAATCAAAGCTTTTTCTTATTATTTTCTAGTTATTTATTTGAATATTTTGACAAATAGACCGATGGGGAAAATAAGAATCCCCACCCAGGAATGAGAAAACATATATTGACAAAAGATGAAACCTTGTTTGTAGACCATTTTCAGATTAAGATAATTTAATCTAGCGTTTGACTAGTTATTTGTCGCACAAAAAAACTTTTTGAATTCCTGGTCGAAAGAGACTTCGCTAACGAAAAAGCTTTCAACGCCGCCCAATATGCCTTCTTTTTCCAAATATTTTTACGAATACGTTTTTTTGATATAGAAGTACGTTTTTTTGGAACTGCCATTTTTTGTTTTTGATATCCTTGTTTATTCCATGTTTTATTCCATAAATATACGTCGAAAAGTTTAAAAAGACAACCCTTGCCTACCTAATTCAAAATGACTTTTTTTTCTATTAATTGGTCAAGCTCAAAAGAGTGAGTATCCCTAATTTTAAAAATGAGAATGAAACTAGTAGCTAATCAAAACCAAAGGATACATGATTTTAGAAAAGTCATTTTAGTAATTCCCTTTTTCTTTAAGTCTATTTTTTTCTGTTATGTAAAGAAAATGTTGGATATCCTGTATCCCAGTCTTTCATCATATCTCAGAGTTTTTCTTACAAACTCATTTTTTTTTTTCTTTTTTAGGAATAAAATCAATCAGTTTCGCGATGAATTAGTTAATTATTATCACGAAACAAAGTCAAATTACTAGTAATTTGACTTTGTTTGGGGGGAGCAAGTTAGGGGCCATCTTATTATCAAAATTCAAGTTTCTATCAAAATAAACAAAATAAAGTAATGTATGAAGGACTCTATTGATAGAATTCTTTATCCTTGTTCTACCGATATAAATTGTCGTATCGTAATACATCGTCAATCATAATAAATAACAATTATTTATTTGAAATAATAATTTCAATTTTTTTTTTTTTTTTTTGAATATTAACGTGGTCCTATTCATACTATTTGACCAATTCTAACTTCGGAAAGAAGAAAGATTCACAATAATTAAGAATAGAAAATTCTATTTAAGTTTTCCATATCTTGATTTTTTATTGAACCGAAAAAAAAATAGATAAGAGCCGCGGAATTGACTCAGAAATAATTAATTACGAATAAAATAGTTTTTTATGGAATATACATATCACTATTCGTGGATTCTCCCTTTCCTTCCACTCCCGGTTCCTATGTTAATCGGAATGGGACTTCTACTTTTTCCAACGGCAACAAAGAATCTTCGCCGTATATGGGCTTTTCCTAGTATTTTTTTGTTAAGTCTCGTTATGATTCTTTCGATCTATTTATCTATTCAGCAAATAAATAGAAGCTCTATCTATCAATATGTGTGGGCTTGGACCATTAATAATGATTTTTCTTTAGAATTCGGTCACTTAATTGATCCACTTACTTCCATTATGTTAATATTAATTACTACTGTTGGAATTATGGTTCTTTTTTATAGTGACAATTATATGTCTCATGATCAAGGATATTTAAGATTTTTTGCTTATATGAGTTTTTTCAATACTTCAATGTTGGGATTAGTTACTAGTTCTAATTTGATACAAATTTATATTTTTTGGGAATTAGTTGGAATGTGTTCTTATTTATTAATAGGGTTTTGGTTTACACGACCTATTGCAGCTACTGCTTGTCAAAAAGCGTTTGTAACTAATCGTGTAGGGGATTTTGGTTTATTATTAGGAATTTTAGGTCTTTATTGGATAACTGGTAGTTTTGAATTTCGGGATTTGGTCGAAATATTAAATAACTTGATTTATAATAATGAGGTTAATTTTTTAGTTCTTACTTTGTGTGCCTTTCTTTTATTTGCCGGCGCAGTTGCTAAATCTGCGCAATTTCCTCTCCATGTATGGTTACCTGATGCAATGGAAGGGCCTACTCCTATTTCGGCTCTTATCCATGCCGCGACTATGGTAGCCGCGGGAATTTTTCTTGTAGCTCGACTTCTTCCTCTTTTTCTAATCATACCTTATATAATGAATTTTATATCTTTAATAGGTATAATAACAGTACTATTAGGAGCTACTTTAGCTCTTGCTCAAAAAGATATTAAAAGAAGTTTAGCTTATTCTACAATGTCTCAACTGGGTTATATGATGTTAGCTCTAGGTATGGGGTCTTATCGAGCCGCTTTATTTCATTTAATTACTCATGCTTATTCGAAAGCATTGTTGTTTTTAGGATCTGGGTCAATTATTCATTCAATGGAAGCTATTGTTGGATATTCTCCAGATAAAAGTCAGAATATGGTTCTTATGGGAGGTTTAAAAAAGCATGTACCGCTTACAAAAATTGCTTTTTTAGTAGGTACACTTTCTCTTTGTGGTGTTCCACCTCTGGCTTGTTTTTGGTCCAAAGATGAAATTCTTAATGATAGTTGGTTATATTCACCAAGTTTCGCAATAATAGCTTGTTGTACAGCAGGATTCACTGCATTTTATATGTTTCGGATCTATTTACTTACTTTTGAAGGACATTTAAACGTTAATTTCCAAAATTACAGTGGTCAAAAAAGTAGTTCCTTCTATTCAATATCTCTATGGGGAAAAGAAGTCCCCAAAAAAAAGAATTTTCGGTTGTTAACTTTATTAACAATGAATAATAATGAAAGGACTTCTTTTTTTTGGAATAAGACATATTATGAAATTGATAGTAATGGAAAAAATATGATACGACCCTTTATTACTATTCCTCATTTTGGTCCTCAAAAGACTTTTCGTTATCCCCATGAATCGGACGATACTATGCTGTTTTCCATGTTTGTGTTAGGGCTATTTACTTTGTTGATTGGAGTCGTAGGAATTCCTTTTAATCAAGAAGGAGCTGCCTTGGATATATTATCCAAATTATTAAATCCGTCCATAAACCTTTTACATCCGAATTCAAATGATTCGTTCGATTGGTATGAATTTGTGACAAATGCAAGTTTTTCCGTGAGTATAGCTTTTTTAGGAATATTTATCGCATCTGTTTTATATAAGCCCCTTTATTCATCTTTAAAACATTGGAACTTACTAAATTTCTTTTTTAAAAGAAGTCCTAATAGAAT